AGGATGAGAGGAGGCGCGGCAGGGATCTCGGTCGATCTGCCCCTCATTCAGTCGCTCCGCAGTAGAAGCAGAAGTTGACGTATCTGACCGATCTAATAAGGTACCGGTTGGGTCGGGTCGCGGTTCCTTCGCTAGCGCTTGGAAGCAAGCTACCCTCCTATCTATGGTCGATCAGTCTCTCATCATCTATCGTCGCATCACGCCCTGCCGGAGCGCCATGCAGAGCAGCAATGGCACGTCACTACCATGCGGACCAGACAGAAACAAAATAAGGCAAGGCGACTATATGATGCCGGTTCAGTATGTGTGCTCGGATGAAGGTTGCTACCGTAGCTGGCTCCCCTCAACGCGGATCTTCTCCCATTTTCGACAATGGATTGGATCGAAAATAACATAGATAGAGTCATATCAGCTTAGATTCTCTTCTCTAAGTTTAGGTTTTTTTTTAATAAGACACCTGTGCCTGAAGAAGGTAAAGACTCAACAGGTTCCATGGGATTCTCGGAGGGGGATTCAAATGTGGATGAGGGAATGAGTGGTCCCTCAGGAAGAGGAATGGAATCTTTCTCAAGGGCTTAGTTTTTGTGAGAAGACCTAATGTCAACATTAAAGGCTCGTATAGACCTCTGTTTCGTTTCGTATAGGCTTTCTACCAGTGCTCTATTAATAGTCTCTATCACTGACCGGTCTGGATCCTAGTAGTGTTGATGAAGCCGGGCTTTGACCATGTCTCCCGAACAATCTCAGTAATTCATTCGCCAGCCAAATGATTCATCGGTTATTGATGTAGATTCGACCGGGATAAGGCTATACATTCGATATCAGAAATGACCAACTAAATGCCATGTTCACAACGATCAATTTCCCAGCTACGAGGCGGCCAGGCCGATAGCCAAGTCATAAAGCTAGTAAAGCCGGAAAGCTAAGCTATGTCCATCATTATGACTACGTCTACTATTATTAGTAAGGCCAGCCATTCAGGTTACTAGGGCCGGTCCCTTCCTATTAAAGCCGTTTAGGTTGGCAAGGCCATTAAACTTCGACGGAACGAAGGTGACGGTTGGATGTACTGTCCTGTAGTGGTCATCACTATTCCTAGTGGGTTTACTGCGAGATGCATTCATGCTAGCCATGCCGTGATCGTGACTACCGCTAGGGAAAGTCGGGGATGTTAGGCAAAAGACGCACTTTCTTTTATAGGAAGGAGGAACCTTCTGTTTGTAGTATAGATTCATATTCCATAGAGCGAGATGCTCATGGGATGAAGAACCTGATGACCTAGCTTATTCAGTCGAGTGGATTTGATCTGCAACTGCTGCTTCTCCCCCCGCTGATGCTGATTCCCTACCCTAGCCTGTGGAAGCTGATCCCACTCACGCCGTAAACGGATGCCCTACCTGATCCATTTCAAATCCTGCCACCAGCCGAGCTTGAATCCTCGTAACCTGCCGCTTATCATTGAACTCCGAAACCGTCGAATGGTAGGAATTTCTCGACTCGAACCACCGGCCAGTCAGGAGCATTTTGCATATGACGATGCTCCGATTCGTTTTTCTCCTGGATTTTCCCCCTCGACTACTTCGAGAAGGGGCGGGCAACAGAAAGCTCCAATTCTCTGAAGGAATAATGATTCCCGTGCCTTTCTCTCTTTTAGGTTCCCCAATTGTTCGAAATGCTATTATGGAAAAATTCTTCACGAACAACAAATAAGTAAATTCACCTATCTATCTACCGATCAAAATTTGTCCTTTCCTAAGTCGGGCAGTAAAACGGCTGTATAGATGATGACGGCCGGTTGCAAGCAAGCTCATTCATTCTCCCGAAAAAAAAGGTTATTCCCGAACAAGGCAGGCGTTTCCGCAACCACTAGATCCGTGAGCCGGGGTGGAGAAGTTCACCATTCACATACATCAATTTCGACCAGGTTCGGGGAGGCTCATTGGCTAAAGTAAATAGAGGGAATGGTTCGGTTCAGAGGATGTTTTCCAACCTCTGATGCGAAATCCTCCGACCATTCCTCCTGTACGTCCCCGGAGTACTCAATTCCCAGGGCCTTCTGACTCCCGCCGGAGACGAGTGACGCACGGTCCCCGCCTTCCCGGACACCATGTTTAATGATGAATGAACTTCCTGTTCAGTCTAACTGCTGACGGCTTTGACGAGCGGCGCCCAACCGCTGCATGTAGGGATGGCCCTGGCATGGAACAACCCCCCGGACACGATGAGGTCGAGCTTACAGAGCCCAGCCACCTTCTCATCTGAGTCTAAAAACCGAGTTGCGGAAAAGGAGCAAGCAGTAAAGATCCCTTACCTCTTTTCCTTTCCCCGCCTTCCTTGCCCAGCTCGGATTTGCAGGTGCCTAACGATTCCATTTTATAGATTGATTTTTTGAAAATGAATAGATAAAGAGGGCCAAGCGGAGCATCTTCTCTCTTAATGATTCGATTACCACCTGCCTTTGGATCCGAAGAGCATGGACACCATACTAATAATAGTAGACGAACTCTATTGGTTTTTTCCCTATCTAGCCTATCCAGATTATAGATCCTTAATGTTAATGTCCTGGGGCTCGATGCAATAAACTTTCATTTATGGCTCTGTAACTAGTTATGGAAGGGGTCCAATTGAATAATCTGCGGCTGGATTCGTTGCGTCGGCTGCTGTCCCGACTTATGATGGTTCTACCTCTCGTACCTACGAGGTATAGTGTCCGGTAGGGGGAGGTTCGTGCCTTTTTCCTCCCTTCCCTAATGCGATTAGTGGGTACTATTGGGTAGGTCATAGGTTCATCTGTTCACCATCACGGCGACGAAGGGTTGGTAGGTGCATTGTATCTGGGCCTACGTCGGATACAGCAGCATAGCAAGAACTGCTACCTCGTTTAGCATCCCTGTCTGTTTGAGAAGCAAAATCAGGAGTTTCAGTTGGAGCTGATCGAGATGGGGATTGAGCAGCGTCGAAGCGAGCACAAAGTCGACGTGTATTGTCTGACAGTGCTTGACCTTTGCACCGACGAATGTGGAAGTCCGACCTAGCTAGTCAAAGGGGAAAAGATATAGAGGTGTAGGGCCCCCTGGCTCAGGCTAAGCGGTCCATCCACGCTCATATCCATAAAGAATGAGTCGGGGCCCGTAGTGCGCTGTAGGAGATTCATAGACCGCATTGGAAGGGGGCACTGCGGGCCAATCATATGAAGCTCAAGCTGACACTGCCGGTGAATCATACGCTGTCGGAGCAGCCACCCTACGTAGTGAACAACTATCCTCGCAAGCATTTTCGCCGGCAGAAGCCGACGCTAGCGTTCCTTCCTTTTCGAGATCCCATCCATTTCCTGGTACCAGTTTCCATTCCCGTTTGAGATGCTCTAGGCACAGATTAAGCTCCATAGCCCGTAGCTTCCCCTGGCCCAGTCCCATATACAGATCTATAGCGCGTTGAACCAAGACAAGAACACCCGAAACCTTTGATAAAGACCTTTCATAAAGAAGGTTGAACCTCTTCGTAACCACTGACAAATCGAGTTGGAGCAAGGGCGATAGACACGGAAATAGAGAAAGCATATCCTACGTTTTGAGAGCCAGAGTCAGGAGTTTGAGGAGCTGTTTTGGTTTAAGCACTGAGCATATTCACCTATTTATGGAGTAGATCGACGTTCAGTCCCAGTAGCGGAGGTAGGCGCATAAGCTCATATTCCCTTTAGGGGAGCGAATACATTCGATCTGGGTATGTTGGCTAAGGAGCTGGGACTGGTGGTTATGGATCTTTACCTAGAACCGAAACTGACCCTGACTTTCGATCTGGTAGTGATGCTGCGGGCTTACTTACTTAAATGGAACCAAAGGTTCCCATACATCCATGTAAACACTTTTATCGGTGACAGATGTGATTGATGAAGCCATCCCTGGAAAACTGGACAAGCACGCGTCCGTACGGTATAACAGGACCTTTGCTATCTAGTGAAATAAAGGGCATACTTTGCTTGTTTCGTGGTATGGACCACAGAATGGGTTCTGCTGCTATCGACACCTACCCAATTAACCAAAAGTAATCGATCGAGCCCAATTAACCAAAAGCCGAGGAGCAATCAACCAAAACGGTTAAGCTGGCAAGGTACTTAGCAGGGCGTGCAAAGAAGGATGGCTGGCAGGGATACCGGACCAAAGCAACTGATCCGGGGTTGGGTGGGAATAGGAAGGGAGAGAAAGCGATCAATACAGCATCACGGAACGAAAAAAACCTCATGAAATACTTATCGATTCAATCCATTCGAGACTAACCAATGTTGGACACTAACGAATCAAGGGAAGGAGAGGGCTTTCGCACTCGCCTTATCGAATGAAGCGGGGAGAGGGTCCTTTGGAACCAAAGGAGATCGACCAAGTCCCCAACCGTCGAAGTCACCCTCGGAAGCGTCGACTGACAGGCGAGGCATTTTCGGGGAGTAGCCTGGCCTGCTTTACAAAATGACAGTTGTAAGAGACAATAAATAGCGCAGGGGAACTTATCTTCGCGAACTTTAGCCAACAATGGAGACGGATTCAGTCAATGCAAGACCCAGCAGGATTGTCGCGATCATAATCGAAAGGGATATCGCTTTCCTAAGAATCGATCACTGATCCAACTAGGAGACTTTCATGTATGGGATGAATCCGAAGGGGGAACTGGGGATAAACGACAGCGATTAAGTTGAGTAGTTCCAATCGTATGCAATCATTGGCTCCAAAGATATTATAATATGGAGAAGATTGGAGTGTCTGGAACAGAAAAGGGGTGGAGGAACCGAACAGAAAGACAAGTTACTCACATCTTATTTAATGGTCAGAGGCTAATTTGGAGCAGGGAAAAACAAATAGAAATAGAGATTCTAATCTTTCTAGTTGAGACACTTTATATAATGTAAATACAGAAAGCTGTATGCCCTCCCTTGGAAAGGTTTGTACAGGAAGGGATGTGGATAAATTCCTAGCTACGCTACCCATGGTGCTACTAGAGCTACTACTGGATATCGATCTGCTCGGACGGACTCGGATGCTGGGACACAAATCGCTACGGGTGCTGGATCGACAGAATTTTTCTTAAACAACTGGCTAGAGAAAAAGGACGAATTTATGGAACGAAAAGACAACAATCCAAAAGATCGCTATTCTTCCTCACTTCCGAGAGCACCGCCACAAACCACAAGAAAATCCCGTATAAAATAGAAATGAAATGAAATTCTTTCAACTAAGTCCGTCAATCTGAAAGAGGGAAGAGAGATCAAACAATCGCCCAGAGGTACTTTTACGAAAGTCGGTTAACGATTGCAAATCTCATTCTCAAAACCAGGTGGCGGGCTTGGCCTTAAATCCACTTTTTTCATTTTGTCATCGTGATTGGGTTGGTGTTCAGTATGTGCTTTCGGCTTGGTTCGGAACATCAATAGATTGGTAGCATTCAAAAGGAAGTCGTGACTTGCGGAATGACTAGTAATGAATGAAATTATAAAAGCACATCACAGTCAGAAAGACAGACCTCTACTGTGGTAAGGCGTTACCTTCGAACGTCGTCAGGACCCTTCTCTTCCTGGGGTCTGAAAAGCGGAGCCCGAAAGCTGCTTTATAAAAATAGAGGATAGCGGCAAGTAAGGAGCCGGAGTCGCCCCGAGACCGGCTGACAAAAAATAGGAAGTGGCTCAGCCGTTAGCTGGCCGGCGGAGGTTGCACCAAATGCGAAACCTACTTCCCTTTGTAGGTATAAATATGGCGATTCTCTGTGGGACTATGTGTGAGTCCGCGGTCTTCCGGTGTTTCGCCATAAAGCTGGTGGTCGGAACTTCTAACTAACTGAATTGTCTATGGGTTCCGGTGACGTCGTGGCGCGGCGTCCTACTTCAATGGAATTTCTACCCCCCCATGAAATTGAAGTAACCTTGCTCTCCTTTCGGGTTTCGCATCGGTGAATCCCTGGATTTTCAGCTGCACTATTCCAACACAGTGGTGGATTTTCCTTTCCGCTTAACTCTTCCCATTGGTTGCTCTTCCGCCGACTAAGTAGCCAAGTGGTGGGTGGCCGCTAAACACTGATTTGTTTGCCTTCGCCCACAATAAATGCAAATAGGGAGAATGGCAATCTTCTGAATCTCTCTATTCATTCATTCTGTGTTATCTCGTCCCCTCCATATATCGGCAGGCTTCCGAGACCCTTGCTTCGCTCGCTGCTGTCCCTCCATCCTGCCGATATATGGAGGCGATGGGACGAGAGGAACAAACTCCCAACTAAATAAAAAACTGGGGCATAAACTAGGGACTGAATCGCCATAAATAGTTAAGGACGGGGCAGCAGTAGGGTCCGTATCTCAGAAAAATCCTATGCCTTTCTTTCTGTTTCTTGTGTCCGTACTCCCATGCCTTTCTTTATTTAAGAAATCCAGTGACGCAACGCAAACGCAATATGATATATGTATTGTATATAGTAGAAGTATGCGCTCTCGTTGATTTATTTTTTGTTCTCTAGCGAGAGAGCATATAAGAGGTCAATATAATTAATATATTATGGAAATTTTTGGGAATTTATTCAAAAAGTTTTCCGGGGAACGCCCGGCTATTCACTATTCTGTCGGTGAGCGATTTCATTCTGCTCGTTCGCGTGCCTCCAATCCACTGCTTGGAGGCTGTTGGGCTCTTGAAAGGGTGACTCGTTCTGTTGATCGCAAGTGGCAGCCAATGGGAGCATTAGGGCGCCGCTTTAATTCGCCGGTTCCAGGTGTGGGCGGTAAATTGGGGACCTCTTTTAAGATGCCTCTTCTGGAGGGGAGGATCAATTCATGAATTTCTACTAATAGTAGTCCAATTGCCTCTAGTCTGCTCCGGGAGTCGCTAGTCAGAGAACAGGCGGGGGGTTTCTAATCGTCATTTTCTTCGATCGTCTCCTGAACGCACTAGTAGTGGTGTGGCGGATGCGATCGGAAAACCATCTGTTCCTATCAAAAGCTTTTCGCTCGGGGAAGCTTTTAAGAATGCCTCTTCTTTGTGTTTTGTGGGATTTTAGATTTCTCGTAGTTTTCAGTGCGTTTATTTGTTTGAATGTTTTATTGTTCTGGATTCAGATTCCCAGTGGCTTGCATTGCGCTCATCCTAATCTTGCTACTGGGGATTTGGTTTGAAATCCAACTAGTGCCCTTTCTAATCTGGCTCTGATTGACGAGTGTCCATTTCGAGGAATGGGGTTTCCCAAATGTCCGATCTTTGCTGCGGCACAGGAACCGTTTTTGAATCATTTCTTTTAATGATGGAATTTATTTTCATCATCTGTTGAGTCTGCCAACTCAAGGCAAGGGGATAGAGGAAGCTCAACAAAGCATTTCTCAGTGCTTTGATCCACTTGGACTACGAAACCCCTGCCAAGGTGCTTCTTCGAGTAGTGATAGTTTATCTCGGTCAAGTACGATTCCCGTGGCTGTCTTAGTTGGAGTTATGTTATTGACGCTCAAATTAATTGAGTCCTCAGCGGTCGCTTTATGACACGCAGGGAAGTTTATATTTGAGTTCAGTTTTAGCCGTAGATAAGGCTAAATTCTATTACTGACTTTGAAGTGAGTTATGTGAGTCGGTACATTGATTCTGCTTTTGTTTTTTGGTGCGCGTTCCAATTCATATCTAGTAGGGTTGGTTCTTGCACTAAACCTTCGATATACGCCCGAGATAAGAACGTGGGGAAGAGGAATCGACGAGGAATCCAGGAAAGAGCTACGGAAAAGCGTGACGAGAATTCTCGACTCGAGATGTTAGAAGGTGCAAAATCAATAGGTGCCGGAGCAGCTACAATTGCTTCAGCGGGAGCTGCTGTCGGTATTGGAAACGTCCTTAGTTCCTCGATCCATTCCGTGGCGCGAAATCCATCATTGGCTAAACAATCATTTGGTTATGCCATTTTGGGCTTTGCTCTAACCGAAGCTATTGCATCGTTTGCCCCAATGATGGCGTCTCTGATCTCATCCGTATTCCGATCGAGAAAGGAGGTTTCAATTTCATTCTTAATAGGCCTCTCTTTCTAATAAGGAAGTGGAGGCAGGCCCAGCTTCAAAGCTTATTACGTCAAAGGCGCGCGCATACGTTTTTCAGCTGGGTACGATCTAAAACGATTCCACATTCAAGAAAGAACCGGACTAAAGAAAGATCGGTCCGTTAGTGCAGCTGTGTTTGGGGGGCCCCTCTCTTCCTTCAAGGAATAGAGTCAGGCATTTACCTAATTCTACAATGGAGAGAATCGTCTGCTGTGAACAATTGGACTGAAAGCTGACAGCAAGCATTCCTTCCGCTGCTCGAGAATGCCCTGTTTTGAGGTGCAGATGAGGTGGAAGAATCGGTTGTGCACAGTTCCCATGGGGAGGTATAAAAATAGTCAAAGAAAAGTCCTCTCTGATTTCGAAAGACTCATTTGATCAAAGAATTTCTCATGTGACAAGCACTGATCGACATCTGCAAGGCGCTGCTTCAATCATCCAGATTCCCCGTAGGCAACATCTAGCTATCAAAAGAGAAGCTCTTAGTCCTTAGTACACTATTACACTACCAGCACAGTAAGGAGACATAACCTAAAGGGTGGGCGTAGAGAGGGTGAGGGGCCTCTATCTTCAATTCTGTAAGGCAGCGAATGGCCATATAATCGATTTACACTTGATTTTGTTGCCCCATTTTGCAGTAGATGCTATCGATCCTACATTCCCCTAGCTACCAGTGCTATATCTAATACATTCTTTTCTATCCTTGCTTGCTCTACCCTTCCTACTAGGGTAGAGATTCAAACAACAAAGAACCTAGCTACTAGTAATTAATCGCATCTCCTTTCCTTGCTTATCTCTCTTGAGCCCTCTGTCAAGAACTAAAAGCAGAAAGAGCATAACCATATATATAACTGAGAATCGGTTGCCGCTGTTCTCTTTCTTGAAAGTGGGATTTTCGATCTCTTTGGTGGTGTCATTATGCACGTTCCAAACCATTTCATCATTCACCAACTATTTGCATCTCAATCATCCATTGATGGCTTCAGTCCACTGACTGGACTCTCCTCCCTATCTTCACCTTCACAGAAGTGGAATCACAATAGCTTCCAAAAGTCGACCAAAAGGGGGCAAAGCCAGAGGCAAGGAAATCCAAAGGGCTCGGAGCCCGATTCTGACTCGGAGCAGGTTGGTCGTAGATCTACGACCAGCCTACATGCGACTAGCAACAAGAGAGGGATAGATAGAAGGGATTCTAAGGCATTATTTAGTGCTCTAACCCTGTAGCTACATCCAACTACAGGAACTTAAACTGCAACCTCATCCATTTAGGAAAGGCAGGAAATCCAGAACTCAAACCGGAAAGAGGCAGCGGCATTCTACTAGATAGGCATTGAAGCTCTTGGAGTCTAAGACTTCTAACTCGCGTCTTAAGTGATCTTCGACCAACCCTCAGGACAGATCAAAGAGGAACTAGAATAGTCAAGTCTGACATTTAATTGATTACGATCCCTAGGAATTTATGGAGCTGCTGGAAGGTGAGATTTGAATATGGGGAAGTGCGCAGTTGTGATGCAATGTGAGGCTCTAATTCGTACTCTCCTTTGCTTATCCGAATTCCAAGCAAGGGCTTTAGCAGTGCATTTTTGCATTCTATTCTCCTTTTCTTCTCAGAGAGCGCGCTTTTGTACAATTTTATCTTTTCTCGAACTCTTGGAGAAGGGGCTTTCCTATTCATATTCTTGTCATGGCCCCTTTAAATAGTGATCGAGCAACTTTGAGAATATCTGGGCCTCAGAGAAAAGAGAGTAGCCCAGAGGGAACTTATCCTCTGAAAGAAAGTGCTTAAGAGGCTGTACCAAAAATGACTGATTTGAGGGGCAGGTGGTAGAGTTCTTGTCATCCTTGCACTTTCTCAGGAGATCTGATCGCCCGCATTCTTTCTACTTGCTGGAGGAGAGGAACTTCTAGTGATCACAAACTTTTTCCAATGCATGAAGTTCAAGTTGATTGATATAGTCTGCCAAGTGAGATTGATTCTAGCTTCATACCTCTTCACGAGAGTTCGTGAAAGACTCTATTTCCAAGTGGATCTTGAAGGAAGTTTAGATAGACTTGATCCCCTCCCCTACTTCCATGCTCTCTCTATTCAGTCTCTTTTCTTGCAGTCAAATTCAATGCATTCTTTCATCTTCTGTGTATGAAGTGAAAATCGCTACTTTTCACTTTTTCTTTGTTATATGCTTCACTTCAATTCAGGGCAAGGTCTTTAAAGCCAGCTTATTCCCCCAAAAGCAAGAGCTGATGAAAGGGATGACTATTCTTCTTCAAATGCAAAGAGCTTTTATTCTATTATAGGAAAAACCCAAAGATCTCATTCCTCTCTTTTTATCTCCAACAGTTGATTCTCTAGCCGCCTCAACTATCTTTATCATATCATCTGATCTCTCTTCTCAAACTCTTTCAAACTGACTGAAAAGCCTAGATTCAAGCTAAAAAACAAGAGTTAAGACGGCTAGGTCATACCATACAGGGTAGAAATGCAGTTCCTAAAGATGTGCCAGTAGTTGAAAAATTCTTATCATCTGGACATGAAAAATGAAAAAGAAATGGATAGAGATTGATCTGATTCCCCCTTCCTCGAGTCCCACTGCTGATTCTAGCACAACAAAAGCTGCACCCTATTCTTGTCTTGCAAAGAAAGAGCTTAGACTACTACTGCTACTAGCACTAGAAAGGCATAAAGCGAAGGCCGCTAAGGGCTTTTTTCTGGCTTAGAGTCACCAAGAATCTCTCAGTCAACCAGAAAGGAAGAAGGTAAGGCTGATTCGAGACTAAGAACAGCGGCACCGGTTACGATCACAGTAAGAGTTCAACTAATCTTATTTATATACACGATTTCTTGCATTCAGTTGAATGTGCGAATTCCCTCTCATCTCATCTGTCGATTCAAAAGGAATTTCTCGAGATGAATCCCGGCTTGAAGTCAAGTGCAAGAGTTGAAGCAGGTGGCATTCCCATTCCCCTATTTGAAAGAGGCCTTTTCGCGCCCTTTTCTTTCAATTGTGCACAAGCTAAAGCTTCCCTTGCTTCAGGAAATTCATTAACAGCTTATTCTGATTGAATTGTTCTTCCTCCAACAACGGATATTCCAACAAGACCAAGAGCAGCGGATTCTATAACACCGGATTTGCGGCATCAGCGTATTCTCTTCCTGAGACACCTTCCTCCAGGATAAGTCAACCTTGCCTTAGGTCAATCCCTTTTTGAAGAACCTCTTCTGATTAACTTCCTCCAGGTTTAGAAAGACCCAGGGGGAGTTCTTCTTAAATTAAATGAATGAATTTCTCGATGGGAACCTCGAGTGGAAAACCAAGCCAAGATTCATCGCCCGAAAGCACAGCACACTTTCTAGGAGTGGAGGAATCGGGTTGAAGTCAAAGCATGATCTACAATTGGACTTGTCCACATCGGTTCTATGTGAATTTAAGCCAATTCTTTCTTACCACAGGAGAATTTACTTAAAAAAGTGAATTTCGTCTCATTGGGCTCTATATCTAGGATAAGCATTCGATTGTTCTAGCAAAACACCGGCATTCAAGCCCAGGGAACTTTTTTTCCTTCTGGAACTGACCCCTCCTTGCTTTGGTACCGCCCAACCCAATATGCAGTAGCATTCTCGAGCTCACAGCCGATCGCCTCTGGTCGCCTTGCTCTAATCTGACCACTCACTTGTCTGGCGGGACTGGAACAGACAGAGGCTTCACACTCTGCTCATTCGCCTTTTGAATTTAGTGCTCGCCCTTACACGAGGGCTTACGCACTTCACTCGCTAGGGTCCCGTGAATCAAATCAATAAGTCGCCTCTTGTTATCCTACCTTCAGAGCTACCTACCCCATTTTATATCTTCACTTGAGTGAGTCATGGGGGGCCACCCCAGCATGGGGGACTGAACGCTTTCTTAAGGTTGCTTGCAATACGGGAAGAGTCCCTCTATTTCCCGAAACCTTCCCTCTTTGTTGTACTCGTTCTATGGTTACATACGCTAATTAAGTTGAAGGGACTCAGTCTTTAGGAGCTATTTCCTTTCAGTTTGATTAAAAGTACCTTTACTTTAAGTGGAGTCAATTCCTCGAAAGAAGCGTCTGAAAGCAGGCATGCTTTGGGATACGCCTATGATCCTATTAAGACTTTCTGGGCCAATCGTGACCTTGATTGGTTCGAAAGGTGCGTAGGAAGGTATTTACCGCCTTCCCTTCCAGAATTGACTATTCATTTCAGTAGGATTGGAATAGTGGAAGCCGAAACCTAGAAGGATCTTTGCCATAGGCCATTCTTTTGAAATCAGAGAGGAAAGACAACCCTAGCTACTAGAAGAAGTAGTTCACTTCGTTAACACCTTACCTTACCCCTTTCGCTCGCTGCCGGGTTTAAGAATTCCTTAGTAGCTACCCCTTTTATCTTATTTAAAAACAAACAGCATTTCGCTTTGCTCAGTCCTCTCTTGCTAGACTGGCTACCTATGCCCATTGGAGAATTTTGCCATTGGAGAATTTCCAGAAAACATATGGGAAAGTACGCCATTCCTGAACAATTTCATAAATTATATGGAAAGGAATGGCGAGACAAACAAACAAATGTCTAACTTATATGGGAAGGAACGCCATTCATGAAGAATTAAAGAGTTCAGGGAAAGGAAAGACAGACGGCAGAAAGCAATCCTTCCAACCAGCCAACCCGCGGAATTGAACACAACACTGACTTCGGCCATAGCAAGCAACCTTGCAAGTATTGCAAGCAACCTATCCTTTTCGATCGGGGGTTTCATTGCTCTTTCATTCGAGACAAAAAACAGGGTTGGTTTCCCTCAGTCCTCACGCCTCTTGCCTCTAGAGAAGGCTCAGACAACATCAAATCTACCTGACCGACCTTCTTTTCTTCAAATTAATGTTCGTTTTCTCTCTCCCTCATGATCTTCATCATCAGTCATATTTGAGGTCATCTCCACTGACTTCCTGTCCAATACCTGACGCTTCTTGAGAATGAGCATGACCAGAGTTTCAGAGGGGACGCTTGTCGTATGAGTGAGAAAGAAGGAGGAATCTCTCGTTCTTCAGCAGCTCCTTGAGTCTCCTCAGTTATCGTAGACTGTGCAGTGTCCTTGATATGATGCTCGACGGACATTGAGGTGTGGTTGGTGAGGCGAGCGAAGTGAGGCATCCTTTGATCGCTAAGGATTTCCTTGAGAATATGCTCTGTAAGAGATGCAAGAACATCACTTTTTTTCTATTGTCAAAACTGAAATCTTGGAGCTAGGGCTTCATTCTATGGGTAAGGTAAAGTTGATAAGCTACTTACTTACTTAATTAAGTTACAGAGGGGCCTCCCTAACTCAAGTAGGCTTGCCTGATTCGGTATGTAGTAACAGGGGTTGACTTCTGGATGTAGGATCGCCGACCCCATTCCTCGAGCTTTTGAGTTCTCCACTTCAACTTCCTGAGCTGACCTTCAAAAAGCAGAAACCACACCAGCCGGATAAACTCACAATTTTCACATATCCTATCCGACCCTCTCTTTTCGCAATTCTCACATCTGTCTAGTGGACGAGAAAGAGGAGATCTAGATTAGTCACCAGTGGTCAGTTGAATCATCATCCTTGGAAAATCAGCCAATCTCCTACTCTCCCGCACCCTGACCCAATGCACTTGATGGTAAGTGCATGCCTTCTTCCTTAGAGGTAGGTCTCCTCACATTGCATGCCTGAACTGCCCTGTGCAAGACCTGACCTTTGGCCATCAAAAGAAGAGAAGGGATGCCTAGGTCTGCCAATTCCCTTTAACTCTATCTCACTTCCCTATCCCTCGCATAAGAGGAGACTCGCTGACCAGAAAGAATAAGTGAATCCGATACATGAACTCCAACCAGTGCTTTGGTTTAGCTTGACAATGGGCCTTTCTCTTTGCTGACTTGGATGCCGTTCAATCCACAGCATAAGGAGACGGAAGCCCTAGGTCAACTGTGATTGTGCCAGGCGAAGCGGCATTCAGACAAAGAGCGCTTTGCCTTCTTCCTTTCACTCGATTGCATTACAAAAAGACTACTTTGTAAAGTAACAACTTCCTTTTTCTGTGATCGTTACCCAATCTTATTCAGCATTCCCTGTTGTGGGTCAGGATTCGCTCTTCTATAGTGAATGTGGGGAGTCCGCTTGCACTCCTCTCATAGGATTCTGACTGTCCTCTAAGCCCATGAGAGTGGTTGGCGTCAGAATCCTTACATCAAGCTCCTCTTGACAATGAAGACCTAGGGCCAAAGGATCTCAGGCATCCCGCACTCACTTGCAGGAGTGGGACCAGCACCGTTCGTTCCACAGTCAAATCTGAAGTCGGAAGCATCAGTCTTTTATCTGGACATTGGTAAGCCTTTGAGTTTGAGGAAGGCCCTCACCCCTATTTCCAAGCCTTGCTCTCGTCATTCAAACAAGAAGAGGAAAAATCAATCAATAAACCTTCTCTTGACAATGGGGACTTCTGGGGGAATGCTTGCAGTACCTGCATCCCCTGGAATTCGGTCGCTCACCCGAGCTCACTCATCAGACGAAGAATATTCAGGAAGAAGATCCGCAAGAAGATATTCTCTCGGAACTGTACTGTAACTACTGCTTTCCCTGGGTAAATTTCTTCTGACTTTCTTTTTTGAAGTTGATTCGTACTTTATTGAAGCTTATTCTGACTTTCTTTCACTTTATGTAGGAACGACTGACTAAGGCGACCACTAAATAGAATGAATAAGACGTACTAGTCACTGACCGAAGGAGAAAGACTAAGACAACTCTTTTCGGGTTATGCCATAAAGATAGACTGTATTGCAAGCAACCTTGCTAAGAGCCGGGAGGCACTTACCGAACCTTTCCTTACTCTTTTTCTAACTAAATAAAAAGCCGATGAAGCGAGTGATTAAGAGCCTTATTACCTTACTTACCCTTATCTACGCCGATAAGTCCTCACCGATTCTCCCTACCTAAACAGACCTAAACCCTAAACCTGTTCCACTAATCTAGTTCCGACACGAACCAGTACTGACTCGGCTTGGGAGCTCTTCCTTCTTGTTCCGAACCATTAATCACGCCCGCTCCCCTTTTTTTCAATTAAGCACCTGTCTCTTCGAACCCATTACTTGAGGGAGGACCTCCTTTCTTTCGAGGAAGAGGTGCTGCCTCCGCCTATTACGTAAGGGGCCGGGTGGGGCGGATCATGACACATGAGCGGTTTACAATTGAATTCCTTCATCCTTCTCGGTATCGGCTTTGCTACCATACTTATGCCGGGACTTCACAACTCGAATCACTCGACTCTGAGCAATCATAGAATTTGACCTAGCCCTATCTAGTAAGGGCATCGAATAACCTCCGATGATAGATATTTGGGATTCTGTTAGGGAGAAGGAAGAGAGAAGAGCCTACCGGGAACCCTAGCAAGCAACCCCGCAAGCAACCTTGCGCTGCAATAGACTATAGTGGAGAAAGCAACAATCATCTGTAGTTTTGACACTTATCTTTCCTTACCTGAAGTAATAGGGGGCGAATACCTTATCTTATAAGATATAAGGTCTCTTTCATGGGCTTGGGTCTTTCTTGGGCTAAAGGGATTGTAGTTCTTAATGCCTGGTTCCCTATTCCGGTACCAGAGCCCGTCTTTTGTTAAGGGGGAATGCCCGGCCCAGGGATGAAAGAAGAGCAGGGAATACTCGTCCCTCCCTCTATGGATCGGTCCAGAGATCAGTGGAACAAAGTCGGTCAATGAAACTCGACGACCACTCCTCCTTCTGAGAGAGAGATGGTCGCCTCTCAATCGACAGCTGCAGCAGCTGGAAGAAATCTACCCGGAGCTTCCGCTGGTAGAATGTATAAAAAGTACGGGCTTGCTCCTACTGCTTGAGAAAGAACCTTGAGGAGTCCTTTTATATATATAAAAAAGGGGAAACTTCGTGCACTCTGGATAAAACACCCTCTTACTAGATATAAAGAAGGCTAATGAGGATAGACAATCATAACACGCCTTAAAAGAGCTAAAGCGGTGATTGGACATCCATCAAAGAAGGAGAACCCGGCAGTAGGAGGAGGAACCGTTCACTCGTGGTCATCGGGAACCAGGGTCGTCAGGAAAGGTTCCCTTATTTCGTAGAGTAACAACACGAGGCTCAAACAGGCAAAAATGTATGTGTTGGGGCCCTCCCAAGTTTCTCAGTAACCACTGAGCTCCTAACAATGTATTTGTCGTTCTTCTCCCCGGATAACGAAGTCGACTTTGACTTCTATCACGGCCGAAGATAGTGTCGTTGGTATGGTCTCCGATATCAAAATCCACTTAGGAGGGCAGATACATACCTTGGATTTCACGCATACCCCTCCATCAGGTATGTCGTGGTGCCCTAGGAAGGCACTCCCCACGTTTACTCAAGTGAAGGCTATAAAGTGCAAATAGCTCAGACGGGTGCGAAAGTACCTGTTCAAGCGCGGTCATGTTTTACTGCGCTGATGTTTGAGTGTTCTGCTTAAACTTTCCTCCTTGAGTGGCGAGGAGCGCACTGTTGTTTTGTTCGCTGTGTCGAGACTGTGCTATTCTTTTTTGCTTTCGGGTTCTTTCCCCAGCCAGCCGCCCCTGTGTGGGAGGGGTCTGGAGACTTCTCATTTGTGGGGAATCAAACTCTCACGCTCATTCCGGTTCTACATATCGAATTGGGGAGTTCCGGTGAACTAAGGATTCCGCTGGCATAGTGGGGAAACGTATTTTTGGGATGTGCACTGAGTTTGATAGGTCCACCCAGATGCATGGTTATTAAGTGCATCAAACTAAAGGATTCCCACCCTCTTTGCTATTTCCAACTGCATTTGGAGCTTCCTCGCACTAGCTAGATCCGTTCCATCCCCCTTGGAATTGAAATATGTACTTACTGTGCTTGAACGAATGACCTTGGGATTCTGAGATGGATTAGTTAGCTCAGCCGGATTAACGATGGAAGAACGAGTTGACTAGCTAAACAAGGAAGTACCAGTTGAAGTAGCCTAAACAAGCTCGTGCTCTGAGCCCTGTGGGAGAAGGGTCAACCCTTTCTAGAACGAAATGAAAGGACGGTAGCTTGCTCCCGATGAGAAGGCTGAGCCCAAGCCTTTCCTTCGTGAATATCGATATAGATCTAGCTGGGTCTCCTTATTCTTTTTCGGTACTGCTCCTTCGAGGCCCGCAAAATCCAAATCATTCTTTTGCTTCTAGATGCTCGTGAGATGAATGGCTAAGTATCCTTTGTGGATCCGGTGACCTAACCACCTTGTTGTGGTTTGCGGGTGTATTCCCATCCTAACGGATGCCCAATCAGCTGGGATTTCATTCTCGAAGTAAAGAACAATCTCCAGTCTCCCCCCGTTCTGGCAGCGGCGGTTAGTACTTATTATTTTTGTTTCCATTTTCCGGGGTTTCGGTCCCAATCAGCAAGCACTAAGAGTTGGTGAGGGGGAAGTCCGATAGGTTTCGGTTTGTTCCATCTCTCAGCCAGTGACAGGTTCCTCCCGGGATAAAGAGAAGCGCTTCTTTGACTTCGTTTCCTGCCCGATGTTAGGTTCTGCTCCTCGGACCCGGACACGGAAAGATCAACCTATGCATTGGATCTAATCAGACCCGGAACAGAGGTGGTTATCCCGGCGTAGGGGATTGCGGGCGGCGCATCGACGATCTTCGAGCCATCCCCAATCGAGTTCAATCTGACTCTTGCCCACCCTGACGTCGGTGCATAAGCCAACTTCCCTCACCACATGAAGAGTCCAGAGAAAGCCCCCTCCGTCCCGAATAGACGAATCAAGACAAGATGTGGGGCCTGCCTTGTTATTCATTGAAGAGCTTGAGAAACAACTAACTGATCTAATAGAATTCGACTAATCGAAAGGAGAGGTTTTAGCGATGGTGAGCCCCGGACCGGGATGGAACCATAGAATGGAACTAATTTTCCCTCCTAAAAAGAAAGGGGCATTCGAAGAATCTCCAATCTAACACCAGCAGCGGTCAAGGGGTTTAGTTTCTCAGTCGATTGCCCTAAAATAAGACGGCTTCATGATGAAACTGGATGAATTTACTACCAGGCCGCTTTCCTACTACTGAAATGGGATCAACCGCAACCGCTGGCATACTTCACACTGGAATCAGAACATGCGCTATAAACGTAATCTCATTGATCACGTTAAGCCAGCCAAGCCAACAAACAATACAATCTATAAATAATGAATCAAAATTAGAAAGACTTGGACGCACCTATCTCCAATTAGTGAGGATGCCGGTGGTTATGGGTATGGATCCGCGCGAGATGATAGCTTTCTCGGGTTTTTGAACGGTTGCTGGCTTGTTGATTTGCCTCTGGGTAACGGGAAAGTCGTAAAAGTCTTTTTACATTACCTTTTCTTCCGTACACCTTTGCCGGAACCGGTACCTCCTATCTATCATTGGCACTCTAGGATGCCAAACACCGATGTTTTGGTTCCCCCTCCCTTTTCCTTGCTTCAAATATGCATGCATCGAACACCCTACGCCGCGCTGCTAGCTAGCTGGCGGTCTCATTCTCACTCATTCAAACAAAAATGCTTTTTGAAGACCAATGTGGTTACTGAGAAAGCAACAAAAGGATCTGAAATTGATTGGTCGACTGGGACGGTCAACCACCACTACTGATTGATGGGCTCGATCTGCGCTGGGATCTATCGCGAATGGCACTCTAACTAGGCGAGATGGTGGGGGGAGTACTTTTTTTCATCAATATAGCCCATTCATTCCCTTTATAACTGGACTCAACCTTTACCGACCTACTCTTTCTCTCCCTCCCCTATCCCTCCTTCCATCATCCTTATTTTGAGGTTCGTCGAAGTCGTTTGATCTCAGTCTGTCTAGCCGTCTTCTTAGTTCTCATGGAGGAATTTGAATCTGAAGTGAATAGGCTCATCCAGCAGGCTGGGAAGAAGGTTTTCCAGAAGTCCTACCGGATGAGGAAGAAAGAATTGATTGAAGAATCCCCTGATCTTTGCCTTATGCCGTTCTCTATTCCTCGTCTCTTTAGCTTTAGTTAGCTTCTTTGCTTATTTATTATACCCGGACTCTAAACTCATTCTTTCTTCAACAAAGCTTCCTATGTTCTCAAGTGGGGAATGCTAGGAATGCGATAGGTAGCAAGTATAATACCTTATTCGTATTATTATTATATTTTCTTGTCTAGATTAAGCAAGAATCCCCTTCCTTCTTCTTATTTTAGCCTTTACCTCCCGCTTAAAATATCCCTCTTGGTCGGGATATGAATCCCTCTCTGTCTTAGTCGACTAGTTCCCGACCTTCCTGTTGAAGGTAGATGCCGGTAAGTCAGAAACAACCCTTTTAGCCGAGCCGAGTAACTTGACTCCACTAAGATCTTTCGCCTTGAGCTTCACTCCGGATCTTGACCCTTTTACGGATTATCTTTATATTGAGCTAGAAAGATCCTCTCCTGCGCTTTCCCTGGCGGTGATGATATGATGGGGATTCTATTCCCTTTTATTGAACTTAGTTCATTGAGATCAGGGGCTTCAAAAAAACCTGATCCTCTTCTTGCACTTCTCTGATTCAAGTAGCCAAACTCCCTTTCTGCTTTACCTGATTGATTGCCGAGATCTTCCACACCGAGCTGTAAACCAACCCAACCCCTTGAGTCGATATCTGGTTCCCACCTTTACTGCAGCTGCAGAAGATAGTTCAGTAGATGCAAAGTTTGAGTTCCTTTCAGCTGTCACAGGTTGACTTCCTGACTTCTTTCACTTCTAAAATGTAGGGGTTCAAGTCGAAATACCCTTCCCTTTGATTCACTTTTCGCTTTCGTACCCAATATCCCTACCAGTTTAGTACCAGACGATTAGACTTGCTACATCCATAAAGTGGGGGCAAGTCAGTCTTTAGCGTCCTACCGGGATCACATCCTCCACTCCTTTCCTCCTTGCTGCACTCATTCTTTCTATCGAACCTAGCAAGAGCTTGACTCCTATCTATCAAGGTAGTCGATCGAGTTGCTTTCGCACAGGAATATGAGACAAATTTCTTTTTCTATTTCATGGGGCTAAAGAAGATGCAATTCTCTTTTGCACTTCATATGTTATTTAATCAGAGACGAACTAGAAGCTCTATTTCCGATCAACCCTAGTGGGGAATATCGGGATTAGTCTTTTGCTTCCCTCCTTTCCAGCAGCTGCAGCAGAAGAAGAGGAGTTCTTTTTCTCAGTCTTGGTCTAGCGGATTAGTACCTTCGAAAGCGTATTACTAACCTCTTTTTTGGTTGCCCAGAAGCTCTTTGAACCCCTTTCCTTCGAAGCGAGGTCAAGCCTCCTCTTCATCTCCCTACCGGTTGAGCCCCTTCATACCTCTCCCTTCTGTAGAGTTAGTTCCTCTATCTCCCGAACCCAAGAAAGGAGAGAAAGAAGGGGATGCTTATAGCCTGATGATTTCATTATTCCCTCACCGCAGATTTCAAAAACTTTTAGTCAAGCTTCCTTGCCTTAAGCCCAGATCTGTGCTCGGCTTGATGCCATCTCTGCCCCCTTTCCCTACCAGAGTCTCATCTTCTGACCGAAACATCCTTTGCGAGAAGAAGCCGATCCGAGAATCCCATTAAACCTGATCCCGATCCTTATTTTGTTGAGGATCCCGATTCCCTTTCTTCGATCTTTCGATACCCTGACCCTCACTTCGAAGAAAAGAAAGCTGCTACTCTCTCCCTTCTGAGTCGAATAGCTGAGCACCTTCCCGCCTCTAAAGAAGAAGGAGATCTGGCTCTTGCCATCTCGTTATTATCCGGCTTAGTACCTATGAACTTCCTTCGCCCGTATCCTAATGAGTCAAGCATCTCCCCTCAACCCATATTATCAGAAGATTGCCTTCTTTCAAATTTCAAAAGATGCGTCAGTTTCCTCGAGAATCTATAAGTAGATAGTTTAAGTAGCAGTTCAGAAAAGAAGTTCACAGTTCAATTCCGAGACTTAAGACTAGTTCCTTCCTCGGTTTCCTGGTACATAAGAGACGGACTTCTGTCACTTCTTGAATACTTAAGTTTTCTGACTTTTCTCCGCTTTTCGAATAGACTTCGACGAGGACTGAGTTCCGAGGGTTCACTCAAAACCTTAACTCAAGAACTCCGGTTTATGTCGCTAAAGCATATTTTTTTATTGAGCCTCCATCTTCTGATTCAGTTTAAGTGGAATCTCTTGCAGTTGCTCTTCCGCTACAAAGAGCTGATTCTCGAAGTCGATCTATCTGGTCTGGTTCTATCCTTTCCACTATTGGAGTGGAATCCCTTTTTCTAGTAATCCCCCTTTTTTTTTGGCTTATTCCATTCGATCTTCTACTTGGTTAACCCATACCCCTTTTAGTAATATCCTTCGTTATTTATCCGGCTTCGGTTGAACTGGCAACCTACTTTCCACTTTCCAACGGTTGAGTACCCGAGTTCGTAGCCCGATCGTCTTCCCTGACTTTGCTTTGAAAGTCAGCCACTTCCTTTCCTGATTCAGTTTCTCTTTCGGGGTAATCCTCCTGCAGCTTATTTTGAAGCCTATGTTCCGGTTTCGGGGGATTAGTTTCCTGCCGCTATTTCATCTTTTTGTCTACTTGACTATTTCGAAGTCAAGCCTACATACACCTCCTGTCCTTCTACCTCCTCCCTGGGTAGTCGAGTAAGTACCACACACAAGGCAAAAGCTCTTGCTTGATCCGCCCTCCAAGGCCAAGGGCTACTGATTGTGCTTGTGCCAGCTACGTCTTTCCTCTACCTAAAGGTAAGGTATTGTGCCACCTCAAACTCAAAACTATATTTCTCAAACTCAAAACTATATTTATTACCCCTCCCCTCTTTCTACGGTACCGGAGGATCAGTTGCTGGAGAAGAGGAATCCTGTAGATCGGCGGAATCTCTGTTCTCACCCCCTCTCGCTAAAGAAAGGAACTAGTTAGGATATACCTTGGTATTGGTCCTCAACCCAGCGGAAGGGAAAGGCAGTGAAGAGGCTCCGGCTCCAAGGTCCAGCTTCTTTCTCTTTTGCTTAGATGGCACCTTGGCGAGGAATCTTTGAACCTAGAAAAACTAAGAGCTTCGTCCCTCCTCTCCTGTGAGGAAAGACCCACCTCGAGTTCAGCGGCTGCTTAGTAGAGCAAGGTTTAGTTCTTTTCTTCCTAAGGGCTTCACTGGTAAAGAATCCAAAGAGTTTCACTCAGTCATATACCCCCTCTACCAAAACCCAGATTCTCTGCTTTCGGGTTACCCCATTACCACTAAAGCTCGATATTGATCTTGATCCCTATCCTTTCTTTGATTAAAGAAGGAGCCTTCACTCCGCCCCAGCTACCTTTACCCTCTTTAGGAAGAGTTCTCGTATTGTGATTGATCCTTTGGTGTATCACTCTCGATCATCTCCCACATAGATGTATAAGAGGGTATAAATTATTTACCTTTAATCGATCTAAGATGAAGAGGTGCTTCCATATACATTAAGATATAAAGAAGCACATTTAGGACTAAAGAGATTCAAGGAGAAAGGGTCCTTCAAAATTAGGAGTAGGAGACCTCCATACCTTGGATCCCTTACATCCAAAGGTCCAATTTTCTTCCAGACCTTCCTCAAAGGACTTAGGTTTGACTCTTTTATAATAATTCTCAGTTTTTTAGCTTTTTTAAGCTTAATCTTTCTTTTATTCCAGGGCTTGTAACCTCAAACTTCTAGCTCAACTAAGAAGAGGGCTTCATTATATTCACACTAGCAGTTAGGTTTGGAAAGCAACCCTTAAAGAAAGAACTGCATCATGGCCATAAGTTGGGGCAAATATAAGGTTACCCACCACCCGAGGGATAATAAGATTTTTCCTATCAGGCTTTGTCGAGTTAGCTTCAAAGCTTTGCTCCTTGTAATTCCTATCCTAACGCTTTGCTTTCTTCGTTTGCATCCGCTGTTGGATAATCCAAGCCAAGTCGACTCTCCCTTTTCCTCCCCAGCTAATTTTATAAGAGAACAGCTTTTAAGGTTGAGTTAGCAAGTCCCAGGGTATGCCCCGTCCTCTGTATTAGTTGAGAATCTTTCATCTTCTCTCCCTGCGGTTTATCCTATACAGATCCTCTGTCTTTGGCTGAGCCCTCGCTCTCCTTCCCTTCCGATAGCTCCTTCCTCTGTCGAGTTAGCCACGTCTTTCTCACCCTTCGCGGGATATGGCACCTCCTTTGAAAGAGAATCGGGATCGAGTTAGCACCTGCTTTCAGTCGAGCTTCTTTCCGGTAAGACATATCCAAAAGACCAGTTCCCTACCCTACTTTCCTGTGATGAAAGAAAAGGGCTTTATGCCCCGGTTTAGTACTCGTGGAAAAGAACCTTTGCTTCGGTCGAATTCGAATACCCCACTCCCTTTTTAGTTCTTTCAGAAGAAAGATTTTCTTGAGGAATCTCCTTGCTACGAATCTACTGAAGGAGAATCTTTGGTTTAGAGTTTAGAGGCTGAGTCTTGCCCCCAACCCTATGAGTCGAGCTTTCTTCAAACGTTGTGTCAGCATCTCCGAACCTTGGCGAGGAATCTTTCCTATCTGGCTCAAGATCCTCTTAGTCAATCCATTTGAAATGGAACTTCTAGCCACTGGGTCAACGTTAACTCCACAAAGATTTTCGAGTTAGCTTCTGCTTACCTGCATTAGAAGTCAAGTCTTGGTACCAGTTACATACTTTTCTACCGGACTGATTCGTTTTAATTTCCTATCCTCCCCACCCCAAGAGCTTCTCTCCTAAACTAACTGGATGACCTCCGTGCCGTGGAGGCGAAGTCAAGCTGGCAACCTCCCTTACCTTACTTTTAGTGCTTTTAGTCTCGCCAATGCCTTCAGTCGAGTTAAACTTTCCAGCTACTCTGTACTCTTCTCTTACAGATGAAGTTAGAGATTTCGCTTTACCAAACCTTCTTCCAGAAGTCAAAGATTTGACAACCCTAGTTAGATTGTTATATTGGAATACAATATACTTAGCTAGCTGTGTTTTAGTCCCTCCTAAACCCCTTCACTCCTCTAAACTTCCTATTCTTACCTACCCGCCTTCTTATGATCTAACTGCCTTTCTTCGACTAGTGCTATCAGTGCACTCCTTGCCTTAAGCCCAGATCCGTGCTCGGCTAACCTTCTTTCCTTTCCTCTTTCCCCTTAGTCGAGCATATTACACTAACCTTGTTAAGCTGGAATATAGGGATTCTTTTAGGCTTTCTTTGGGTTCAGTTAACCCCAACATAAGCCTGAAAGCATCAGGAGTCTTCCCACCGCTACTCTTATTCTTCCGTCACTCCGGGAATCAACTCCCAGCCAAGAAGTGAAGAGTGAGACTCCTGTCCTTTCCCTTTCTAATCTAAGAGCTTCTTCCCTCTCTTTAAGTTCCTAACCCGCATGAGAAAGCTTCTATTCTTTTCGTGTCGTGACTCGATTGAAGCCCTTCTTTCTTTGTAGCTATTCAAAGGGTATTAAATCAGGAGGTTCAGAAGCAGAAGGTAGGACTAGTCTGGGTATGAATCAAATCCTTTCCTAGGGTGAGTCCTTATGTAAGTAGAAGGCAGCCATCTAAGAGATGTTACTAGTCTGTATGCAAAGCCTCCTAGTCCCATCCCCTTCTGTAATAGGAACTCCCTGCGGGCGCTATCCTATAAGCAGACGCAACTAGAAGACATTATTGTCTTTATCTAAGTTAGAGGCTTTTATATAGCTTAAACCCTTTCCTTTTCCCAGGTATTCAAAAGAATCTTTCTAAAGTGCGGATGAGAGAACCAGACAGCTTCACACCTGAAGGGACGATTAGAGGGTTTAGCAGAATGCATACCTTCCATGTAAATGATCATAGGATAGTAGTCTGAGGTGGTACGAGGGATGTTTCCAACCACAGCTTATGGTAAAATCTCTTTCAACTTCTACTTTACTAAGGCTAGATCCAATCGAAGCAGCGTCTTAGCTAACCCTTCCCTACCATTGGTCCAAGTGGTCTAGGACTACAGCATGCCAAATCCATTAGACCACAACGATGAAATTTGATGCAAACTTCTCAGCTCTCCTACGATTAGACGTAGTGTCGTTTCTGAAACTCCTTCTATCTTCCAACCTAAAGAAATCATGGAAATCCCCTGCTAGCATCGATGGGTACTGGTCATATTGTTCAGCCATTCTATTGATATTCTTCCCTTTATAACTGGACTCGATCTTTACCGGACTAATGAGATCTCAATTCAACATTGAGCCTTTCCTTTCTTGTTTCTCCTTTCTATGTAGATGGATTGATTGCGGGTTTCTCCAACTCGATTCTCAGTTTCTCCTTTTCCTTTGGCTTTCAACACTAGAAAAGTTCGCGGAAAGAAAGAATTGGTATTTCAAAAAAGGGAGTATGGAAGACTTCTATGAGACTTTGATTTAATAGCTCCGGCCAGAGAATAGATTGTTGCATTGAGCAGGGCAGACGGATCTGCTTCGTTGCGGCCCGAAGCTCATCTCCTGCTCTTAGCCGAACTATCCGAATTCTCTGTCATTTTCTGTAATATTAAGTGTTTTAAGATGTTGTAATAAATGTTCTAGTTGAAAGAAATTCCACCTCCTCTCATCCCTTAGCTCTTTGATGAACTCTTCGAGAGTATAGGCGTAGGCTCATGACTCTTGAAAGTGAATATCGCTCGCAAGGGCCGCCCTGATAGTGGAACCCTTCAACGGAAAATTGCGTATGCTAGCTCCAATGAGTAGTAGAGGAAAGCTCGGCCTCAGCGCGTCCTACTTGTGTCGTGTTTTAAGCCTGCTATGCATCCTTGTTCCATCTACCATTCCTGACAATCCATTTCTGGTATGCCCGCTGCTTCGTCCACAATTACTGAAAATCCATCCTATCTTTATTGGGATCATACCCCCTTGGACTTGACTATTTTTTATCTGTTTAAGGAATTATTCCCTGGGCTTTCAATGGGCCCACGCCTTCTCGATACTACCCTCTAAGAAGAGATGCGCAAGACTGGGATCAGGAAGACCTAAATCTTTCTATGATGTCATCTTGAGAGAGCAAGTGCGCCAAGCGAGATACCAATTACTACAATATACAGATAGGGGAATAGGACATCCCCGTGATTTCCTTCTACCCCTAGCCCGGCGAATCCCTTGGTTCCTTCTTTTAAAAAGAGTTGTTGCCCCTTTTCTTTTCTAGTTGTGTACAGTAGTACGATAAGGAAGATTCTTAGTGAGGCAGTCTATTAACTCTTACTATTCCTTATCTGTCTTAAGCCCTTCTTTCTACCACATCTGGACCTAGAATCAAAATTTTCTTTGAGACGAGCCTTCTTCCGTAGATGGACACAAAACGATTTCCTTTACTTATTAAGATTATGATTGAACTGTCACTTAAGGTACTTGTCCACCAGACACATCCTTCCCTTCCCTCTCGGGGTGCTTCTTCTATCCCCCTTTTCTGGCGCCCCCTCGGACCAAGAGACGTGACCGGATGGTATGGGCCTTGCTTGAGTCCTTTCACTCGCCCTCACTGGCCTTACGAACCTCCCCGTATGGCTGTGCTTTCGTCTTCTCCCTCTGGTAACGGAGTGGTTTTACAACTTGAAACAGTACCCTCTGAGACAAATCAGTCAGGTGGGGTAGTGGGCTAGGCCTACGAACGAGGCCGGTAAGTGGGCAAAGATGCTTGCTTTGGGAATGAGAAAGAAAAAGGCAGCATGATATGATGTTATACGTGCGTACGTACCATTCCTTATCTATGGTCAACAACTCTACTAAATGAGTACGAGTACTTTGTTGAATCAGAAGAACTGAACTAGCACAAAAGTCTTCCAACTCCCTAGTCGTTACCCCTCTCTATTACTATGTTCGAGTACTCAGTGCATATTATTCGAACTCAGCCCACGAATTAGGGGTCCTCCCTTCCGCTCGGGATCACTTCAGTCTCGTTCCCTATTAGACGATCGACGAGTGAGGGAGCTATTAAAAAAGAGTGGTAAAAGTCTTAGCGCCTGGCTCCCACTACTTCTGAGTAAGTGAGGTGGCGTAGAACTCAAAGTGATGTCATAACTGCCTTTTCCTAGTTCGGAAGGAAAGAAGCGTACTACGTGAGGCCTCGCCAATTGATAGGGAGGACCCATATTCTTTCCCAGGCGTATAGTCAAGTCTTGGCGCCCTTTCGGGGTCTCTGGTGTCGAGTCGCTAGAAGAGGAGCATTGGGCACAACGAATAAGATCACAATAATATCCGACGGAGGGGGCAGAACCACTATATTGTTGAGAAGACCCACTTTCTAGGCCTAATTATTTATATTCTAAGGGATAAGGGGGTGACGTTTACCCCAAGAAAAGTAGTCTTGTGACTAGGAACGTGAAAACAACGAGGCTTGAAGTGAGTCGAGCTTACTTTCGTGGAGGACAAATAGGAGGACAACAAATAGACAGGGTGAAAAAACCTATAGCTTTGACTCCGGATGGATGGGGCTTTTAATTCATGTTATTCTTTGAACGATTGTGATTCCAGAGAACATGGAGAGTGACAGGTCTTTTGATTGATAGAGACCTTCCTTTGATTGAGAGAGCCAGAGCCCTTCAGTGGTACAAGGGTATAAAATTCCCAATGGGAGAGCATGCGCCCAGAGAAGAGAAGCGCTTAAGCAAAGAAGGTTTACTTGGAAGTTGTTCAGTTAGAGAGAGGACGCCCCAAGCCAATGGTGACCGAAAAGCACCTTCGAATTTTTTTTCTTTTGGTTCTATCGAAGACTTTTAGTGCATCTATTAAGTACATCTACAAGACGATGAAACTCTATATGCCATTATCTTAGTGGTTTCAATTTCATCAGATGTGAAACGATATTCGTCCCTTCGTAGTGGAGCCCTCTCTTGTCGGTGGATAACTTATTTCTGACCAGTCAGTCGGAGGTTCGAGCGTAGATCGGTTGGTTTATCCTCGGCGATAAGCCTACCTTTGAAAGGAGCCAGGAAAGCAAGCCTTTAAGCCAGAAGTGCCGCTGTGCCAGTGGAAATCTACCAGTACCCGTTGAAGTTAGATCCGCTTCAGCATCATCAACAGACGGAGAAGAAATGGACAAAATGTTATTTGCGGACTCGCCTCAGGATGGAGAGGAAGCTACTGTGGAAGAAGGCAGTTGTTGAGCAAGTGACATTGGTTTAAGTTCAATATGAATATGCATCATCAACTGGAGAAGATGAAGATTCCGCTGAAGATATCGAGTTAGAGCACGGATTTCAATTGTTCTCTTACAGTTCCTCCACCAAACTGTAGTACAGAAGGAATAGCCGTGACGCGTTCGGTCGCCAAGCCCGCCTCTCTCTCTCGTTGTTGCGCGCCTTTACTCTACAGAACCAGCATAGCTCGCAGACGAGCACGCTAATGAGGCTCGGAATGAAAAAGCCCTTGGTTGGGGAGGGGAGGAAGGGGCCGGAAGAGGAGGTACCGGCTGAGAAGGTCCCGCCTGAGGAGGTACCGGCTGTGGCTGTATGGAGGATTCCCCCTGGTCAAACTGTGGTGGACTACGGGGGGATCTCATAAGCGCTCGGAGCGTATCCCGAGCAGACGAAGAGTTATCCGATGAGGAAACAGACATTATTAAATCACTAGTTAAGACAGCAAAACAAATCAAATTTTGCAACATCGAAAGAATGGAAATGCGAGAGATGTGCAATAAAAATAAAGTGACGCTATAGACTCAAAATAAAAAATAAGCTTTGTATTTAGACCTGCAATTATAAAATATTATATTATAGACAACAATACAAACTAATAAAAGAAAAAGAAAACGAGATAAGAATTTCTTTTTGTTAGAAAAGGATTGACTTCCGCTCCAATGAAACGCCCGGCAAAACCGGCGACCATCAGGGTAAGAAAGCCCCAAAATGAGTATAGTACTTTATTCATTCGAAGCAAACTCAACTAATAATAAAGAGATTATTCCCTAATCACTTGAGATGCTGGGGAAGCCGGCAGCTGTGCCCTAACTCACTCCTTTGAGTCATTTTTTTCTTTTTCAAAGAAAGCCTGGTTGGTGTTCTTTCGCCTTGCATAACGTAAGGAAGACAGACTGTCACACGGCCTAAGAGAGAGAAAGAAAAGTCAGTGACGGCAGAGCTTGAAGTCACTAGAGGCATTCTACTTCTCGGTTCTTTTACCAGCCAGCCTACGGCACCTGAGCATCTGCACGACGTTCTCATATGATCCTGTGACTGGGCTGGGCCTAGGCAGTTCGGAAGAAGGGTATCGTCAAGACTTCTCGAGAATAGACGAAGGGGAAAGGAAGTTAATGAATGGCAGAAGGCCGGATTGGAAAGTGCGGTTCGCTTTCTATGGAGATAAGAACAAGGAAGCACTGGCCATGGCAAGCATTGGTTGGAAGAAGAGGGCGGAGCTTTAAGTATGCAGGAGGGGCTCGAGCCTTGATGGATTTCTGCGTGACATAAGTGATGTCGAACTCTGATAACAACAGCTGCCATCGAGCAGTCCTTCCTGAGAGTGCTGGCTTCTCGAACAGATACTTCAATGGGTCCATCCTGGACAAAAGCCAGACTTGGTAGGCTAGCATGTAGTGTCTAAGTCTCTGCGTGGCCCAGACAAGCGCAAGGCATGCCTTTTCAAGCGAAGAGTATCTAGACTCATAGCCCCCTATGTTGTAAGTGGTAAGGGGAGAGTCTTACTCAGATAAAAAAAAGCCCGCTCTTTAAGGCTGACTTCTATTCTAAGGCCGTATCATCATGCTTTCCTAATACGCATCCCATCGACGTATCGGCCACCGATAAATATAACAACAGGGCCTTCCCGGCGTTGGTGGGACCAGTACTGGTGGGTTCATCAGGTACCGCTTCATTTTATCGAATGCTCTCTATCTCTCTATAAAAAAAAGCCCTTTCCCCTTTCTCTAAAAGGTAAGCTCGTTCCACCCCTTCGACGAATTCTTTTGCAGCAGCTTGAACGGAACCCGGGCTATCAACGTGAACGAGAGAAAAACAAACCCCATTACTCGATCAGGGGATCTAAGCCACTGCTCTATTCCCGACTCGAAATCCATAAAGGACTTTAAGGGAGAACTGCTCTCTCTATCTCAGCTGCTTTCCCTACTACCGGCACAAGAGGGACTTTTTCTCTAAAGCCTACTTCCTCTCTCTGATCTCCAAACCCCTTTTTTTCTCTCTAAAGATTTTTGCTGAGGAGGAGTTCCCGATAATCCCCTCATCATCTTTCTCGGAGGCTTCTACCCTCTCTCCTGAAATCACTCCACTTCCATCTCCGAGAAGTGTATCCGACGAATTTCTTCCTAAAACGGTGTCAGTTATGGTCGCAGCAGCTGATGCTGCCTCCACATCAAACTTTTTTCCTCCACCTGCTAACAACACTATAGAGGAAGAGCTGGCACAACTGCAGAGGCGATTGGAAGAAAAAGAAGCGGAAGTTGCCAATTTGACGGCACGTATGGTTGGTGTGAACAATCAAGCCCAACAAGTGGCGGGCCAAGCTCAACAAGTGGTTGGTCAGACCCAACAACCAACGGGGGCACCTCTTCCGTCGTTTTTGGGTAGTATACCCCAAATGCCACCACCACCTATGATGCCAATTCCCTAAACTTCACCAGACCCGCTCACGATCTACTAAAGGGGTAAATCCGGCTTCTAAAAATGACCCGGGTTATGAAACAATGCCGAAGAGTATTACGGAGCAGCGAGATTTCATTCTCAAGAACGTTCAAGATTTCCATCACCACGTGTCTCGTCCATCTTATCGGTATCGTAAACCCTATCCGGCTTGGATCGATAGTGTACCATTTCCGCCTGGGTATGTAATGCCTTAATTCTGTATGTTCAACGCTTTGGGCAACCCAGAGCAAGACTTGGCACACTTTCTTTCCCGTTGCGGGGAGACCTCTAAGAATGGAGCATTATGTCTTCGACAATTTGTGCAATCACTCGAAGGAGATGCCTTTGTATGATATAGCAAGCTGCCTCCTGGGTGAATCCCTGATTGGGATAGATAGTCTTGTGGCTCGGTTTCACAAACACTTCTACAGTACCCACAGGAGTGTAGGCGTGACAGAATTGACGGAAGCCAAGTAGCGTCAACACGAGTCTGTTGATGACTTTATCGCCATATGGATAAATCTGGAACTCTCCTGTGAGCAAGAGTTCTTCGAAGCGCAACAACTTAAGATGTGCATCAATTGCTTCAGATATGAGTTGTCTCACATCTTGGCTTCTCAAACAATCAAGACTTTTGAAGAACTATGTTCAAAAGCACATGATCTGGAAGCCCAGATTTTTAGAAAGAAAGGGAAGAAGGAAGAGGGTAAGGCTGGAACGTCTGCTACGATTGCAATGGTGGAGACAAACAAAGCCAATAAAGCACCTGTATTGCTGAAAGCGCAGGCAAAAGGAAAAGAGAAGGAGAAAGAAAAAGGTAAAGGGAATGTTAAGACCCTAAAAGAACAAAAAGAAAAAGAATCTTCCTTTCGAAATGAGGATGTTGAAGATTTCTTCACATCTTTATTAGAGCAAGGGTTGATCGAGCTTCCCGAACCTAAGAGACCGGATGAGGTGGGACGAGTAGGAGATCCCAAATACTACAAATTCCATCGGGTTCTTTTTCATCCGATAGAAGATTGTTGAGTTCTTAAAGATCAGATCCAAAAGTTATTAAATGATGGTGTCATTGAAATAGACCCTCCTAAGCAACCTGTGGTCACCTCAAATCCGGTATTTTGAATAGTTTGAGATATTATTTGCCCGATAGCGGAGATCTCGCCAAGCATAGCCTATTCTAGTTCTAGCACCGGAAGAGCAATTTCAGAGGAAGAAAAAATCTCAAAATATGATGAAAGATATATTCAAGGAGAATGAAGCACTCCTGTTAGCCGAAGGAGTAGGAAGCGCCAAGGACGATGGATTGCTATGCAGGCGGCCCTTGAGACGAGGTTATATCAAAAAGAAAAGAATAAGCATCGTCAGAACGATCCGAAGAAAGTAGGCAGGGGGCAAAGACCAAAGAAAGAGCAAAGGAATTCAGACTCACCTAGTGAGTATATGGATTTCGTGTCTAAGTTTCCAATAACTCTCAAGGAGTTTATGCCACCTGAGTGAATGGACATCCCAGGCATTGAAAGCCTGTCATGTCAGGTAATTTAAGTGCTTGATGACTCGGCATATCCAAGTCACATAGCACCTACTCTCCCTATAGATGAGTAATGGGAAGCTCTCAAGATGAACAATGAAGCTTTGTATTCTGATCGAACAAAAAAAGAGTCTACGAACCAGGGGAAGAATTGAATGTCCAAGTTACTGATGATTTCGTAGAACTTGTGACAAAGGAAGAAATGGGGGAATTGCCTGAAGAAGTTGACAATAAAGAGGTGATGCCTTTATAGAGGAGGGTAGCTAAGGGTGTGGATGAAAAATGAGAGATAGACAGGCCACTTCACCTCAGGATACATCCAACGATGCACAAGAATCAGATTCCGACCAACTCTGGAACTCCAGAGAACCAAACAAGGCCTGCTTTTCCTCTCTTTAAGTACGGTTACCTATTTTCACATCCTGATTGGGTTAACAACATCTCTTATTTTCAAGGATATGTAATTCCCTATTTTCAAGTGTACGACAGAGAAGGAAAGCCATACGAACATTTGGTACTCTTCCTTCATCGATGTGGAGATAGAGCCAGAAGTGAGGCTTCAACAAAGCAGCAAGTGGTCATGGTTAATGAGCCATAAGCCAAGGTGACGATAAACGGTAGTTGCAGGTGGTGACTCTGAAGTGCGAGATGCTGAGCTTCGACCATTCCCGTCTGGTCTAATCGCATTTGAGGACTTCTAGTTCCTATCCGCGTTCAGCCTTACGGCGTGAAACGAATCTCCAGCATTGGTCACCATAAGGCGCATCGCGAAAAAGTGCATGACCAGATTGGAAGCACTGAGGTTAATTCGCAATGGGCTAACTCACCCAGCCATGATGCATGACAGAAGAGAGCGAGCACAAGACCGGGCACTCGATGAGCAAGGGAAAGCGACGGAACTCTATGAACAGGGGAATCTTTCTGTCATTGTTGTCCGGTCCTACCGTCGTCGAGATTGAAGGAGGGACCTCCGCTGGTAGTACCAATAGAGATGTGGGTCACTCTACCCAAGGGTGAATGTATCGGTTCTTGGGAGAATCAGCTATCGATGGAGGGTAGGGTCCCCCAGGGACGGAATCACTCGACTGATAAGGCTATCACATATCCTATTGGGGTAGGGATAGGGCAAGACCTTTATGGTGTTAATCCTCGGGCAAGGTGGAGAATTTCATTCATATGGAACTCGGGCTCAGAGGTGGTGGTGTACGCAAGACCTCCATAGTCCTGGCTACCCCTTTTGAGTGTAGCGGCATTCCCTTTAGTATGGTTTCTGGCTTTCGTGCCACATACATTAATACATTGTCGTTACTAACGGGCGTAGACGGACCTTCCTTCCAACCAAGAAGGCTCCGTAACAGCGGGGAATCGACACTAACTATAAGATGTGTTGGTCGAATCCAATAGAGCTTATTCGACATAGAGGGAGGGAGGGGTGGTACGGTCAAGCTTCTTCCCCGGGGTCCGCTAATGAGTGGGAGGGGGTCCCCCAAGATCTCCTCTGGAAAGAATTGGAAGATAAAGAGATAAATACGATCAATTCAGCAGCTGATCCTGCAGAAACCTGGATTGGATTATTACCGTATCGTAGAGAGAGCCACCCGAACCTTTCAATTAAAACAGGAGCTGGGCGCCTGTCTTAATGAGTTATCAGAGAGGGATGGCTTTTGGCTTACGCCGGAGGGAAGGAAGGCATCGGTAGAACCGGTGGATCAAGCGGACCCAGCATCGTCAGTTCAATCGTACGAATGCCTCGTAAAGGCATTGGGTAGAGAGCGGAGGCACGGGTGGAGATAGAACCCGCTGCATAAGCTGTGGAGTACGAGTCACGGTAGAGACAAGTGCATTTGATCGAGTGAAGGCATCAGTAGGAGATTCGGTTGAAGCGGTTGAGCCACCACTAGCTTGGGGAAAACTAAGGTAGGAGCACCCTTTCGCGTCATAGCTGCGGACCTGCACTAGAATCAGTAGTTGGTAAAGATAGGCGCATAGCTTTCATTTCTTCGACGTGATCGAGACGGGATAAAGTAGTTGCATTCCGAGGTGCATGCATATAGAGGTGCATATCCTTACTAATAGCCTGTAGATCCCGTTCAACCCACGGCCACGGCATAAGTAGAGGAGGTTTTTATCCCATAAAGTTGAATTGAAGGCTACGCCGCCTGTCTCTGGTTGTCGAGTTGGGAATGGGTCCGGGTTCTCCATCCCAGTGAGAAAAAAGCACTGCTTGCTACTTTTTATCAGAAAAGGAACCTTGATTTCACTATTCCCGTGCTTTTTTGTGTGTTAGCCAGGTGAAAGGCTCACTCGGCCGGCAAATATGCACTTTCTATCCAAGGGAGGAGGCTCTCTCAAACTCCATGTTCTCAGCTGGCCCGCCCTAGCTGTCTCGTAACCCCCCTCATCTGGTCCAAGAACCCGGCCTTCTATTTGTAAGATAGATAAGTGACCCGCCTTCTCCTCGTTCGATGAGGAGAAGGATTCCTTCTAGCGCTGGTTGAGCTCACTTCCTCTTTCCTTGGATTGGGACGCATACATCGAGAATAGACAAAAAAGAAAAGATTTTTTTCCGCCGGCTTCATCGGCAAGACAAGACGCACCCGTGGTGGCTGAAGATCCACTCCTGCAGACCAACATGCAGAGGGCATTGCCAAACATGCCATCGCGAGCGGCCCTATGTTGAGTAAGGGGGCAGTACCCCGAACGAAGCAAGAGCAACTGGGGGCATAAGCCCAACCCTCCTCGCAACAATGAATCAGTTGGTCAAGAAAAAAGTCAAAGAGGCCAAGGAAAAGGAGGAGGATAACCGCATGATCACCAAACCTTATCCGGCTTGGATAGATTCCGTGCCGTATACGCCAGGGTTCTCTCAGCCAGACTTCAAAATGTTCGACGGAACGGGAGACCCGCACCCGCATCTAGCGCATTTCCTGGTAAGATGTGGGCCGGTAGCGCAGAATGGGGCACTGTGCCTTAGGCTCTTCGTACAATCATTGGGGGGGCCCGCCTTTACATGGTACGCCCACCTCTCTGAAGAGTCGATCCCGACTTGGGAAGCAAGGGTCTTGGAGTTCAGGAAGCAGTTCAGCAACACACAAAGAAGGGTTGGAGTGCCCGAACAACTCAAGACCAAGCAAAGGGATAATGAACCTGTCACGGAGTTCATTGCAAGGTGGCGAGCCCCTACTTTTGCCTGTCCCCAGAAGTTTACTCAGCAAGAGCTCCTCAAGATGTGCATGAACAACTTCAGGCACGACTTGTCGTCGATACTCCTGCCCCAAACCTTTAAGGGATTCGACGACTTGTGCACTAAAGCTCACGATGTGGAAGCACATCTTAGCAAACGGCGGCGTCCTACGAAGTACTTGAAGTTCGTTCCGTTACCTTATTAACAAAGTAGACGAATCACTCTCTTTCTCTATTATAAAAGTGGACTTCTTTTTCACAGCCTATATGCGTATGCGGAAAACGAGAGTCCTTACTTTTCTTTCTCTTGCCCTGAGATAATTCGGGGCTATCGGTTCCGTTCTGTTTTCTCTCTCTACCTCTTCTTTTTGACCTAACTTCAAAATCTTTTATGCCCGGCCATACCAACATGGGAAACCTAGCTTCCCTCCCTTTGAAGTGCATTTATCAGATCAGCTCCCCGAGTCACTAGAAAGAGGGTGAAAGGCCCACTACTTCTTCATTCATGGCCTATTTTTTTGTTTGATTGATCTCCCTTTCGTATTCATTCGACCTGAGGCAAAAGAGAAGTCATACAAAGAAAGGTTCTTTCATGCAATGCATAACGGGCGGGCCTCCTATGGATGACTCCAACTCAATGAATGAAGGGAGGAGTATGAGGAAGGCCGGCTTTCTATATGAAGATTCAAACAAAAAGGAAAAGGGTCAAACCATATCTTACTGAATAATCTGACTGAATGAGGAAGAGCTCTTTATGTGGTCTCACTTTACCACCATCTGAAATGCGCGAAACTTCGATTGGTGGAAGCCAGTCCATGAAGATTCTCCCTTTTCTTACGTGCAATTCCCCTCTTTCGGTAAGCATCCAGTATCTCAGCAAATGAACATTTCTCTAAGCTGCTTTTCCTGTAGCTTATACGTCGTTTGAAAGCTGCTTCAAGGATCCAACGAATAGCTAAGGTTTGTTGACGATCCCTGGCTACAATCCCAGGGACATCATAAATAGTACCTGCGACTCCTACTTTTTCCACTTCGCATATGGGCTTTATATTCTCTACGGCGTCAACCATAAGTTTGATTACATCACGTTCAGTTTGAGCTGGGCGATGAAAAGTTTGATAAACAATAGCACGAACTCTCGTTCTTTTACCTTCTTTCATGCGAAAGTTGACCAACTTCTTGATCAATTGTTTTTGCTCACCATCCAAGCCCCCCATATAGCTGAGAATTTCCGAGCAATTGGAAGCCGCTTTCGATGACGAGGCCTCGAAATTGATATTACGCGATCGTGACTGTCCATCTTTATCAGCCAACTCCCCTGTTTCCTTCCATAACTGATCATAGTACGAATGGATGACTGACCCTTACCTTATGGTATGGGTGGGTCACAGAAGTCCTTCAGAAAAGATTGATACGTGGCCATTCATTCGCAAGTCTCTGACAAGATATGAGACATGCGAATGTTCTAAGTCATCCCGCACAATAGAGGGGAGGACCTCGTTCAAATGGGCGGTTTTCCCCTTACAGTTTAAGCTACCTTTTTTCATGGTACTAGGATTTAGCCAACTCCCCTGTTCCCGTGTGAAATGAAAAGAAAGAATCTAAGGTCCCGCCGTCTTAGTATACCTTTCTTTCTTGACGCAAATTCTCTTAACGAACTCAGCTACCTCTCCGGTACGTACTTGACTAAGCCATTTAGTCAATGACAGATCCGCTTTGGCGTACTCGCAAGTCTAACGTTGGCATGTGACACTCTCCTTCCTTGCTTTTTCATACGCTTCTTGCTGGAGAAGGTCGGTGAAGTGCAGGAATGCAGGATGACCGAACTCGCGGAAGTTCGATCATGAATATACGACAATTGTCTTTTCAGGTGCGCTAACATACGTCATGGTTTGGCGGTTTTCCGCGGCCGAGTTGTCAGCTCAACCGGGGCCAGCATAAAATCGCGACCAGTAATACCTCCCGACGATCCAGCCTTGAAAGGCTACTGGACTATCATCCAGTATTGGTGGACGATAGAACAGCCCTCTTGAGGTCACTATGTCGAAACACTTCCATAGTAGGCCGTACTTATATAAATTGGTTTTGATTACGGCGTTTCCAGGAGGTCTCAACAACAGGCCCCTCGAAGAGTTCTTGGAACTGCACGTCTGGTTTTAAAGCAACCGTGTGGTACCATTGAAGCTGCTCAAGCCATAACTTCACCCAATTACGAATTGACGGTATGCTCTAGCATTTCAACCTCCCCATCAAAGGTGAGTTCCTCAGGAGGTCACCTCCACTCCTTAGGTTTTCACTCACGTCGGATGAAATCCACTAGCAGACCCTTCGACGTGACGGATTGAGGGGTGCGCCCCGACCAATCCAAAACTCTAATGGGAGTGGAGAACCGCGGCCAGGTTTGTCCAAGACCACAAACAATCGCTCCCATCGTCGAGAACGATGATGTGGTAGCGAACTGACAAGTCCGGTAACCAGCTCCACCTAATCGGGCAAGTACGCTATTAGACTTTCTATGGTACTTCTCCCGAAGGAGAGCCAGCCCGAGAGTCCATCTGGACATCCTAAGGGCACGGACTGATACTTGAGAGAAATCTACAGTACCCCCTCGCACAAAGAATCTCTTAGCGAACTCAAAAGTCACAACAAGCATGCATATCAATCATCTTACGTCACTAATTGCATATATAGTTAGTTAGTTTGATGAAGCCCTAATATAGTTAGTATAGATAGGGGTTTCATTTTCAGTAACTGTTCCTTAGTTGAGTTTGATTATTCCCACAAAGAATTTCTTTTTATGGGTTAACCGCCCTGCAATATACTCCAATAGCCTTCGAAAGTACTAATAGCTTTCGAAAGTACCAATAGCCTTAAATTAAAGGCTAAAAGTCTTTCTGTGCGAGGATTCTTTTTTTTTTAATGGAGCTGGCTTCACTCGCCCAGAAAGATAAGAGTTAATTTTATAAAATCAACCATCATGAACAACTTGTCTTCCCTTTTCCATATCTTAACAGGTAAAAAACAAGTTCTTAATCGTTCCTTAAACGAACAATTGGCTGTTGCTCGCTCACGTAGTAGTGGTGACGTTCTTTTAAGCAAGAATCTCGCTATTGGCAAGTGCGATAGATAAAAAAAAATGGAAGCCAATTGAAAGTTTAAGTCACTTACGATCTTCGAGATCGCCAGTCCACTTGCGAATGCCACCAGTACTACCAAAATTCAGACCGTCATCATTATTACATGGTACTCTAACTGCTGCTGGTTTTGCTCGTGATGCTATGTTCCAATCAGATGCTATGTTCCAATCAACTGAAGATACTAAGGCACCTTTCTTAAAGAGAAATTTTCTTCGGAAGTCTCCGGAACGCAAAACGAAAGGGCTTATGGATGTTCTCAATTTAGAACCTTCTCCCATCATAAAGAGTTTTTCACTTGCAGAAGCGTTGAGGTACTCGTCTTTATGGGATTTTCGTTTTTTGGCGGTGTTTAGCGGACTAATATGTATAAATATTGTTTTGTTTTGGACGCTTGATCCGGTAGGGCTGCATTGTGCTCATCCGACAACTGGATGGCTGATGAATCAGGCTCCTACATTATCGAATGTAGTTCCTATTGATGTGTGCCCTTTCCGTGGTATGGGACTCCCCAAGTGTCCAATTTTCGCAAAAGCGCAAGAAGCATTCTTGCAGCACTTCTTCTATGGAATAGATTTGACTCATATTTCTAGAATCGATTTGAGTTCTAATCTGACGTCATTACCAACAACAAATGTAAACGAAGAAATTCAAGCTATCACTCAACAATTTGACCCCCTGAGAATTAGGAATCCTTCTCAGGGAGCTTCCTCGAGTAGCAGTCTTCCTCGATCAAGTACAATTCCCATTGCTATCTTAGTGGGAATGATAGTGTTAACTATCAAATTGATTGAGTCGTCAACTATATGATATGAAGACAAAATGACTACTATGATTGTGGAAAGAAAATGGTTCTATTTTGATTTTTATAAATTGGAAGATCCGCCGATATAAGATAGAAAGATTGAAAGATTATAGAATCAAAAACCTAGTTCACTCGCTGTTATAGATACGTAAAAGATAGAAAGAATGAATGATTTTATAACAACTTCACTCACGAGTGACTCACTCACCAAGAGTGAAAAGCACGGCTTCTTTAAATCCAACCATATAGAATGATTTTTCCTATCATGATACATATATTACCATTCTTATTGGTAAAGATTGCCTTAGTCATCTAAGAAGTTTGAGCGATCAATCTAATAACTCAACACTCGTAAGTGATGATGTTCGCAAGACTAGCTTTCCTGCACTCTAACCGCCTTAAGAATAATTGGTATCAAACCGAGGAAGGAGAGTGTCACAGGCGAAAAGCTAGAACTTCATATAGACCGCGAAACTCACTTCGTCGATCTATCGAGATATAATGAAGTGGTAAACAAGTCAGTGTCTATCGGTGTGGTTCTCCGTCATAGGAACATCAAAAGTGTGGTAGCATTCATTAATGGAGCGTAGCGTCACTTGCTTGCGTTAAAGAAAAGAAGATGCAAGCAAGTCGAAGAAATTCAACCATCACTCAGTACGTTATACGAAACTGGCTTCCGGAGGATAGCATGGAGGACTTATTGCATTAAATAAATAAGAATCCTTGCGATCGCAAAAAAAATCAGTATCTTTCTCGTTCAATAGCGATATAATATCGGAACTACAAAGGAATCAAATTTACAACATGAACAACTTATCTACCCTACCCGTTACTCCACTTTCATATAGTACACCCTCGATTGTGTACCTCATCTAAAAACGATTCCACATTCAAGAAAGAACCGGACCGGACAATTTTCAGTAAGAAGCGGGCTACTCCCCGAAAATGCCCGTACCGTAGGTTCGTTTGTCGTTGGGGTCAACTTTCTTGCTCGTTCTGCTATCTTTGAGTAGGAGATGTCTTCGCGCGGGGAATAGATAGAATTAGGTAGGGTTCCGACAGAGGTGGGAAGTCAAGTCAGGTTTGGAGGCCGAAGACGGCTAAGAAAGAAAGGGACATTGGCTTAGCTTGGCTTTAGTTAGAGGGACCATTTACCCTGCCCGTTTAGGGCCTTTCTTGCTTCTGGTCTGTATTTAAGCTTTCGTATCGGGTAGCTGTAGGGAAACCCATTGCTGGATTGAATCCTTCCTTTTTTAAGAATGATGAATAAAGGAACACATCTTGGGAATTCCCTTGGTGCTATCAACTAGTGGAGAGAAGGGACTCTCCTAAAAGAGGCCCGAGCAGAACGGCTTCAGTGGCTTTAAGGTGGTTGGTTCCCCCGCCGGGGGTTAGGGGGGGCTTTCTACGACTCTCCGGTTGGTGATCTAATCTCCCTTTCCTGCTTGTTGCCTTCGGAGAAGACCACTCCGGTAGTGTCTATCCTTCCTGGCCACGTCACTAGATAGGCTAGCCAGATTCCATGCTTCGCCATCCAGCTAAAGCGAGTCATAAGTCCAACAAGTCACGACTGGAGAACACCCGCCTTTAACCACTCTCCTCTCTGGTTAATACCTCTTTCCTTTCCTAGCTGCCTTGCCTTTGTTAGTCGAAAGCTAGAAGGAAAGAAAGAAGGTAGTTATTCCTATTAGTCAGGAAAGCTAGGCAGCTAGTGACGAGGTGCCCTCCGGGGCTTAATGGCAGATTAGATCTCTCTTCTCTAAGCCTTAACGGAGGGGAGAGGAAGGTATTCATTCCTATTAGTCATAAGGATAGGAAGGCAGCTAATGAGACCGTTCCACCCCTATCTCTTAAAGGCTTCCCCACAAGGAGAATCACTTCGTTACACTCCCCTTAAAGAGCTGCCAGAGAGAGCCGAGCTATTCCATGTTGCCGTGCCCTACCTTCAAAGCTAGCTGACCCAAGGAAAGGGAGATACAACGATGCAACTAGTCTATTCGCACCCCCGCCGCCTCCCTAACCCCACTGGGGGAATCCCTAACAACCACAAGCCGTTGAACTCGAGCTTCTAACTCGGCATTCTATGTTGCCTGATCTTTATACAGAATTCGAAGGAGTTCGTTCTCCTTTAAAAATCAGTCTGATGGTCAATCAATATAGAGGGAGGGAGAGCGTCATACCTGAAACGGAGAAAGAAGGGCTGAGACCTACTTAGTTAACGCCGAGTGAGAACCAGGTTGGACTAAGAACAGATTGGGTGAGAAGGAAGCGATAGCTCGCTCGACTGAAAGGAGAGGAAGCGATGGCTATGGTTGTCTATAGGAAGTTGTGTGTCGGCTAGCACTCGGGAGTGCCAGGTTTCTTGATCGAAAGCCTCATCCCTTATATCTTTAATGCACGGGGCCAATCGAAGCCCTTTTTTGGTATAATAGGCAGGGTCCTTTCGATTGAGTGCAAGATGGTAGCGATCGTTTCTACCGCCTTCACAGGCTCAGGCAAACAACGGCGCCAATCCAATAGTCAGGCACCAGGCTCACAAGAGTCGGGGACAGAGCGAGGGAGGGACACAGCGGGCACAAGAACCAGCCGTCGTAGTATCATCACAGAGATAAAGGCCAGAGACCCCCTTCCTGGTTGTTTGGGGTGAATCGGCACACCTACCCGACCAATCTATGCAGAGCTAGGTGGCACGGCACGGGACCTACTTATATAGCATGGGTCGCTAAAATCGAGGTAGCATGTCTAGTGGACGAGGGCGAGGAACAGATTGCACTCGATGTCCCTTCATGAATAAGCTCGCGAAGGCATTTCTACCGAATACGAAATTCAAGTACCGGGCGGGGAAGCAGAGGCTGCAACTGTGGATACGGCAAGGAAGCTAGCTCGGGCTATGGTTTCTCAGCGGAGGTTCGAGTGCCCCGTAGCTCGAAACTGAGTTTGAGGAAGCTACCCGGCCGTATACGTAAGGTGCAACAGAGATGGGGAGAAGTACCCGGGAAAGGACGTGAACCGAGTGGGAGCAGCCAACCACTTTGCGAAACCATATGCCCATCCGAGTGAGCCTACCCACTCTCAGATCGATGGGGGAATCATCGCTAAACACGTTCGAAATACCAGAGATGGAACTAGGTATGGGTAGGACCGAAATCCTTCAAATCCGGACTCCGAATAACCTATGAGTGAGCCGAGCGATAACCATGAGCACCGAGCCACCTGTCCTCCACCGTCACTTACTAGCTTATTCCATATACCGACGGGTCCGAAAACCATGGACTAAGCTTTGCTTATGACCACGCTTGTTGACCATGCATGTGTTTGATCCCCTCGACCAGACCGTCGCCCGCGTTCTCCCTTGCCCGAGGTAACCGAAGTACGCGAGCTGAGCTGCCGGCTAGCCGTATCTCTCTCGGCCCGGCCAGGGAATGGGTGGGGTGATGCCCTTGCCTTTACCGGGCCTGGAAATGGATATGCTGGGCTAAAGGCCACACCAACCCTTGTGGGTTTTGACTATAGGATATGGATGGATCTCGCTCACGAGGGCTTGGATCACGCTTACGATCATCGGTGGGAACTAGGTCTCGATCACGATCTGGATCTGAATCTGGGGCATAAGGAACTGGACCAGCTCCATCCACTGCGGAATCGGAAGAGTCAACCGCACTGGCTATGCCCTCTCCGTACCTTGTGTGGGTGCTTCCCCCGCCTTCGCCTATGGTACTACCGTAGCTACCGGTGGTGGTACCTCCGCCTATGCGGGTTCTGCCTCTGCCTCAGTAGCCGCCTTTGCTTATGGTAAATCTGTATCCGCTGCTGTCTCCCCAGATACGTCATCGTGGGTACTCCACTAGGTCTGGTGGGTATGGAACTACTTTAGTTGCATATAGCTAACGAAGGTCGGGACTGGCCTAGGCGCAAGGCCCCCTGTTCCCTCCACCCTCAGCTTCTGGGTAAACTGATGGTGGGTATCAATAGATCTCTTTTCCACCTAGGTCAAAGGGGTATGCCGCTATATATGCTACACTGAAGTATGCTCCTAGGTGACGCTACTGGCTTTGGATCTGCCTCTCGAGCACGAGGGTCGTATTCATCAGGCTATCGATCACGAGCATCAGACTCTGTTGAATCACACTCACGAGAATCCGGGCATGGATCTGGCTAGGGGTATGTATCTGTTGCTACCGCGGGCTATGGATCTGTCTTTACTGGCACTTGGTCTTGATCATTTTCTGGATATTGGTATGTATCTGGATCAACGTACTCTACTGAAGCAACTGGATCACTTGCTTACATACGTGATTATGCAGCTGGCCCAGGAACAGGCTATGCTGCTGACTCTTCCGCTGAAGCGACAGAACCAACTGCATAGACTGAATAGTCAACAGAAGCAGCTGGATCATTGGCTAAGGGGTGGGAGTTCGATCAATCCCTAACTCGCTCGAGGTGGGCTGTCTTCCATCAAGACCAGTTATAGAGAGAAGTGGGTGGGCCAGTAATAAAGGGAATGATGCTCAACCACCGGTATGAGAGTTTACAGCTGCTGGTGAGCTTGGGTCGGCTCAACACTCCTCACCGGTTCCTCCTTCTCCAATCAGTAGCAAGCCTTATTCGCCCGGCCCATCCCATGGCTGGGGTCGTTCATCCCTAACTAATTCTCATTCCCGGCACAAGGGGGGGGGCCAAGAATCCGTATGGTGATTTGAATCCATTCTCTGAGATCTGGGAAGAGTAGCCGACCTAATCAATCTGCTCTTACGAGACCCAGGAATAGTGGCCAACTCAGTCAATCTCGAGGTCCCATTATTCATTCGTTTAGGGCGAGTCATTCACTTTTGTTTGATCAACCAATGGCTATAATGACCTTCGCGAATTGCTGACGTCAATCGAGATCGATCGGATTGAAGCTCTAGCATCTGACTGGAATTGGTGTACGGATTTTGTTCCGTATCAACTGACGCTCTCGGCCAAAGTTATACGTTCTCCAATAGCAGTAGATTCCTCATGTTGATTGGCAACTATTGCACAGGTTCACTTTTCATGTCTTTAATCCCACCGAGTCTGCAATTGAGCTAATTGTCCCTTGAGCATTGCTGCCTCTTTCTTTTGAGGTCGATTAGATTAGATTCTTCCCTTCCTTCTTCAGATCTTTTCACTTCTTAGGTCTAGTTCCTGTAGTGGACCAATTAGTTGACATACCAAAACGCTTATGAACATAATGAAATCGAGCTTCTGCAGCAGCTGATGCGACTGAATCAGCTGCTTTTTTCAATGATCGGGAGCTTTACCTGCTGCATTGAACACTAGATCACAGGCTTATGATAAAGAACGAGCAGTTCGAGGAGGTATCTAAATCCTCTACTTAGCTAGAGAAAGTCTTCTGGCCATCGTGTTACCTCCTGCGAGATAGCTCCCAATCCATCTTCGCTTCGACGCCCAACAGTGCTAGGACAGATTCAATCTAGAGCGCCGCCCCTATTGGCGTAAGCTCGTGACGCTTAACGACTGAACGACTTAATTCATCATGGGGCTCCGCGCCCTTCGGATGGATTCATTTTTCATCCTATCTGAAATGACCGACAAGACCAGACGCCTTGCTCCGGCCCAGTACGAGCCTCAGACAGAGCAGAGCCCGCCCGTTTGCTGCCGAGAAGAAGAAGGGGCCAGGCCTTCTTTGAATGTCCGGCACCCATCGTCGATTTACTAC